AGTCAATTATGCATTACATTAATTCGATTCATTCAATTTTATTATTAAATATAAAAAAATTGAATTTTTCGAATTTTAGAATATTAAAGATTATAACGATTTAAAGTAAAAGCGGGTAGCGGGAATCGAACCCGCATCGTTAGCTTGGAAGGCTAGGGGTTATAGTCGACGTTGATTCATCATTTTTAACGTCTCTAATTCAAAACTGAACGTGAAACTTTGGTTTCATTCGGCTCCTTTATGGAAGATGGATAAATTCCCAGATTCAGACATGAACGAAATAAAAAAATCCGACCCATAACGTCTATGTCAGCTTTTCTGTCTGAATCTATTCAGAACAACCCGCTTTCTAGACGATCCCTATAGAAAAGAGGAGGGTTATATTCTAACAATCTTTCTAGTTACTTCGTTCTCTACTTCTATTTGAAAGAATCCTTAGGAAAAGCATTTTGTTTCCACCGAGCTAAAACAATTTCTCGATGTCTTTAGTAAACCAAAGACATTGTTTAATAGCTGTTTTGCTTCAATTTCCCCTATATAAATTTTCAATTATATAAATTGAAAATTGAAGATTTAGTTACGATTAGAAATACACTTTTTATCTTTATCCATGGGTCCTTTACTCATACTCATTCAATTGGAAGTATTGATCCAATAAAAAAAAATTATGTTTCGTAATCTCATAATCCAATTTTTCAATTTTAAATTGATTCTTGGATACAAATCACGAGAATGTATATTCTTCCTCGAATTTTTCATTGAGAGGTAAAGGATTCAATCCTTTTAAGAACTAAAGTTTTTGTTCGGAATGAATATATGAATATTAATCAAACCGAAAGACCCTTTAACTATATAGGGGGTTATAGAACGAATCACACTTTTACCACTAAACTATACCCGCTACAATCCGATTATTGTATATAAATGGACCTTTTGTCGACCCTAATCAAAAGTAAAACAAAAGATCAGAAAAAAATCATGAAAACGAGAGCGTTTACGTGTTGTATCAGAGGACCTAATGAGATTAGGAAAAGAGGATTCATTTAATTTAAATAACTAAATACCAAGTGTTTTTTTGCCCGAGGTTTTTGACCTATACGTCTCGAACTTAAGCCATAACACAAAAATGGATTGTGTCAAGAAACGACAGTTCCCTTTTTCTTATTTAAACTGGAATAAAAGGACTAACTAAGAAAGAAACGGCACTTTGATTCGATATCATTTGATTCTATATCATAGAAATTGAAAAAGTTTTTTATTTATTTTTAATCGCAATAACAAGCAAGTGTTTTTCTTTTTTTTTTCAAAATGAAAAAATCTTTTTATTTATGATTCGTTGGAACAAAAGGGCGGGCCCGGCTAAGTACTGACCAGGCCGGGCCGTGAAACTAAAAAGCCCCTTCGGACGAAATCACGAAATCAAAAAATAATACTATGACGGGCGTTTTCAAGCCTTATTTTTTATAATGTAACATAGTATTATCCTTTTTCAATTGGGAGGAGAGATGGCTGAGTGGACTAAAGCGTCGGATTGCTAATCCGTTGTACGAGTTTTTCGTACCGAGGGTTCGAATCCCTCTCTTTCCGTTTTTGTTGATGACTTGGTATTTTCTTTCGAATTTATCGCGAGCTCTTTTTTTATTTAATTAATAGTTAAAAATGAATAGTTAAAGAAGTTTAAGGATGTGGAATAGATAAAATCTTACTAATAACAGTTTAAAATCAAGCAAAGAAAACAAAAACCTTATCTTTTATTCTTCACGTCCAGGATTACGTCCTGGATCATTAGACAGGAATCCGAAGATAAAGAGAGAAACAAAGAATATCACTACCGTGTAAACAAATAGTTTGAGAGTAAGCATTACACAATCTCCAAGATTTTTTTTAGGAAAAAAGAGAATAGATTCTCCACTTTTATACCGCATACCCTACTTTTTTATTTTGACACCAAGAAATGCAGTGGGGTGATCCGGATTTGTCGCGGTTGTACAATAATTTCAATATTTGAATTGAGAGTGTAGGACTTATCTGATCTTATCAATTCGTAGAATTTTTTTTTTTTCGAATAAATCATGAATTTATCTGGGACTTTATTAAAAATATCATCGAAAACTTACAGCAGCTTGCCAAACAAAGGCTAAGAGAAAAAAGAACAGAGGTATTACTGGCATAATATCTACAATTGGATTCAAAAAAGCGTAGGCTTCGGGCAATTTGGCGACGAAAAAATTACTGGAAAAAAGAGCAGAATTAAGGTAGATACAGATTAAACTAAATATATTAAGCATAACAAACATTTTGTTTTGGGGATAATTGTATTTATTTTGATTGAGTTATTAATAAATTGAGTTTTTTATTATTATAAATATGTTATTTCTTTTATTATTATAAATATGTTATTATTGATAGAAGAAAGAAAATGAATAAAAAGAAAATAAGATAGACCAAAAAACTTTCTTTGATTTGAACTCACCCAATCAAAAATCCTTCTATATCTCAAATCAAAAGAGAATAGAATAAATCATACTTTCGTACAATATCTTAATTGAATTATATGTAATGATCAATAAATTCAGTTTAATTCTATGTCTACATGTATAGTCTATATGTATAAAAATTCTAGTAATCCATTTTATAAATAATAGATATTTAGACTGGAGTTGACGAATAACCCGTACCAATATTAGTGTTTATTAGTGTCTAATAGAAAAAATGGGGCGTGGCCAAGTGGTAAGGCAACGGGTTTTGGTCCCGCTATTCGGAGGTTCGAATCCTTCCGTCCCAGATCATACCCCGTCTATGATTATTATTATATAATGTGATCATTATATTAATATATTTTTAATATATATTAAATATATATCATAATATAATAAAATATATAAAAATAAAAATTGCCCTTTCGAACAGCCTTCTGTATTAAGAATAGAATATTGGTATAGAATGTGATTATTATTTCTTTTTTTAATAATCTGCGGAATCATATCTTTTTCACAAATTTAATCGAGTTCAAATAACACGCATATGAAATAGGAAATTTAATTCATTTGCGATTCGTTAAATAGTACCTATTTTACAGATTTGACAGTATAAATATGAAAAAATAACAACATAAATTTTCAATCTTCCCTTACATCAGTGTTTTTTTATCTATCTTTTTTTACTCACAGATGGTTTAATCCAATATGGATTTCTCTCTCTCTTACTGATGATAAAAAACGAAAGGTCCTTGCTGGAAAACTTTATGTTATGCAAAATACATGTATCGGATAGGAAATTTTTCAATCAATTAAATCTTTGTAACGAACTCTTATGAGTTCTTGGTACTTGAAGAAGTGTGAAATTGTTGAATTTATCCTATCACTATTACGTTACTTGAAGATACAGATTCAAAATAACTTGTTTATTCGTGTTATATTAGTTATAATTAGTTAACTAATTTGATTTTTACAATCAAAATATTCTAAATTTTCAAATTTAGAAAAAAAAAATTATTTCTATTTTCTAGAATTTCCAATATTTAATTCTATTAATCTAAAAAAATAGGGTTAAATAGATTACTATGTACCGACCGAACCAATGATTATTCATGATTCCATAATTGAATCAATTACATATGGGTTCCAAACCGAAGGAATGTTATGGTAAAACTTCGTTTAAAACGATGTGGTAGAAAGCAACGTGCGACTTGAAGGACATGATCAGCTGTGGAGTCTTACATCCACCATTTTTTTATATATTATATAGGAATGAAAGTGCTCTTGGCTCGACATCATTTGTTCTGTTCCGCTGGAACCCTCTTTTTTTTGGGGGGGGGTGATGTAATATAGTACAGGATGGAGCTCGAGTAGAAAGATTTCTTTTCAGGGGCAATAATCTAGGGTTAGTATCAATCAATAAATTGGAACAACTTCGTAAGTATATTTTCGATACATAAACCGAAAAGGTCCTATTCGAGAAAATTTCCAATTCAAAAGGAAGGTGTATTACGCAGGAATCAACCATTCGTATGATTCTTTGACAGAAAGAAATCACAAAAAATGATATGTTGCTGCCGTTTTGAAAGGATTTAAAGATCACCGAAGTAATGTCTAAACCCAATGATTCAAGGCAAAGATCCTGGAACAAGTAAATACCTTTTTCAATTGTCTTAACAACTAGATCAGAATGAAGAATCAAAATAGATTCTAAAGGAGACAGACAATAAAAGGGTTAGAGACCACTCAATAAATGAAATATCTAAAAGGGTTCTCTTTTGAGTTATTTCAGAGTTATCCAACTTGAGTTATGAGGGTGCAAATACGACTAATTTTCTTTTTTGTTGGGTAAGAATAAGAAAAAAAAAGTACTTAAATCAATAGTCTAATTAATTTGATGATTTTATGGATATATTTGATATTGTAATTCGATACATAGACATAATTTCTAATTTTCTCGAGCCGTACGAGGGGAAAACTTCTTATACGTTTCTAGGGGGGGGTATTGTTCATCTATCCCAATGAGCCATTTATCGAATCGTTGCAATTGATGTTCGATCCCGACGAGAGGGAAGAGATCTTCGGAAAGTGGGTTTTTATGATCCGATAAAGAATCAAATCTATTTAAATGTTCCTGCTATTCTAGATTTCCTTGAAAAAGGCGCTCAACCTACAGGAACTGTTCATGATATTTCAAAAAAGGCGGGGGTTTTTACGGAACTTCGCCTTAATCAACAAACAAAATTCAATTAATGAAATAAAATAGAAAAAAGAAGGTGTGGATGACTTGTATATAGCTTTGTATAACCCTTTCTTTGCTAGTTCCTCTTTTGTTCTATTCATATCATACTTCCGTTTAGTATTGTTACTTTTAGTATTGTTACTATAGAATGGTGTCGTTTATTTATAACGACAAAAAATGGATTTCGATTTTATTGATATAATAATGGATATAATAATGGATCCAATAATATTAAATAGAAATCAAATAGTATAGAAAAAGATCAAGTGAATAAATAAGAAATGACGTAGAAGTAATTGGGTCTATAGACATAAAAATTTGCATTACCGTCAATGGGGTGATTTTCGTTGGAACTCTATGAACAAAAAAAAACAAAGGACTAAACCTGTTTATTTTAGTTATTGAATAAACCTCATTTTTTTCTACTTCTCCCCCGTCTTCCTTAATTTAGTCTTCCACCTATATTATATATTTATATATAGTGCCAATCCAACACAAGTCCTTAGTTTTTTTATTTCAATTAAAATAATTTGAATTTGATTAATTTTAATTGATTGAAATCAGAATTGTTAGTTCGATTTAGAATTTGTTTTATCTTTTGTATGCTTTTATCAATATTCATATTGACAACAGTGTATCAAATAAATATAATCCGATCGTGGATAAATGGATCCATTTATCCCTGTTCTATAGATTTAATTTAATTCAAATAATGGGTTCTTGGATTTTCTGTCATACAAGAAGTCTTTTTTGATTAAGATTAAAATCAATAAAACTCGATATATACTAATTAATGGATAATATAAGAGACAATAGGCGGTCTATAAATATTTGAAAATCTTTGACTTTATCCCTATTTTATCTTTTATCTGAGAATTTTTTGTATTTTCGTCGGATTTGTTCATTTTTATTATGTTCAGAGCGGGTTAGAATTTTTTTTTCATTTTTTTTTTTTTTTTAATGGTTTGATTGCGTTGTGCCATTCAATTTCGTTATTTATTGGGATTCTGATTGTATCTACACATTCTAATTAGTTTTTGGGGGTTGCTAACTCAACGGTAGAGTACTCGGCTTTTAAGTGCGGCTAGCATCTTTTACACATTTGTATGAAGCAACAGATTCGTCCATACCATCGGTAGAGTTTGTAAGACCACGACTGATCCTGAAAGGAATGAATGGAAAAAGCAGCATGTCGTAGCAATGGATAATTCTGAGAATATTTCATTCTTACTGAATAGGTCCCCAATCTTATTTCAATTGTTTAAATTCGTGGTGTCTAACAATTTTTTAAAAAGAATCTTTTGGGGGGTCGAGTGAATAAATGGGTAGAGCCTTACTATAAGGTTCCAATTATAGGGAAATAAAAAGTAACGAGCTTCTGTTCTTCATTTTTGAATGATTACCCCATCTAATTAGACGTTAAAAATATATTAGTGCTTAATGCGGGAAAGGCTTTTCTGATGAGTGGATTAGAAATTTCTTATGAGTCCTAACTATTAGCTATTCCCCTTTATGGGGTAGAGATAAATGTGTAGAAGAAGGCAGTATATTGATAAAGAGATTTTCTTTTTCAAAATCAAAAGAGCGATTGGATTGAAAAAATAAAGGACTTCTAACTATCTTGTTATCCTATAAATGAACATAAGGGGCTAGAGAGTCCGTTGATGAGTTTGACTTGTTTCCGAGGTATCTAGTTTTTTCTTACTATAAATACCTTGTTTTGACTGTATCGTACTATGTATCATTTGATAACCCAATAAATTACCTATTTCTTTTCTGGTTCAAATCGAATTTTAAATGGAAGAATTTCAAGGATATTTAGAATTAGATAGATCTCAGCAACATGACTTCCTATACCCACTTATCTTTCGGGAGTATATTTATGCACTTGCTCATGGTCGTGGTTTAAATAGATCCGTTTTGTTGGATAATGTAGGTTATGACAAGAAATCTAGTTTACTAATTATAAAACGTTTAATTAGTCGAATGTATCAACAGAATCATTTTATTATTTCCGTTAATGATTCTAATCAAAATAGATTTTTGGGGTACAACAAAAATTTGTATTCTCAAATGATATCGGAGGGATTTGCAGTCATTGTGGAAATTCCGTTTTCCCTAAGATTAGTATCTTCCTTAGAGGAGACAGAAATCGTAAAATCTTATAATTTACGATCAATTCATTCAATATTTCCTTTTTTCGAGGACAAATTCCCACATTTAAATTATGCATCAGATGTACTAATACCCTACCCCATTCATCTGGAAATCTTGGTTCAAAACCTTCGCTACTGCGTGAAAGATCCCTCTTCTTTGCATTTATTACGGCTCTTTCTTCACGAGTATTATAATTGGAATAGTCTTATTACTCCAAAAAAATCTATTTTTGCAAAAAGTAATCCAAGATTATTCTTGCTCCTATATAATTCTTATGTATGTGAATACGAATCCATTTTACTTTTTCTCCGTAACCAATCTAATCATTTACTATTAACCTCTTCTGGGATCTTTTTTGAGCGAATATTTTTTTATGAAAAAATAAAATATCCTGTTGAAGAAGTCTTTGCTAACGATTTTCCGGCCACCTTATGGTTCTTCAAGGATCCTTTTATGCAGTATGTTAGATATCGAGGAAAATCTATTCTGGCATCAAAAGAGACTCCTCTTCTGATGAATAAGTGGAAATATTATCTTGTCAATTTTTGGCAATGTCATTTTTATGTATGGTCTCAACCAGGAAGAATCCATATAAACCAATTATCCAAGCATTCCCTTGATTTT